TTTTCTCATATAATCTCCTCTTATAAATAGGACTATAAATATAAACAGACTTACTTCTTTTTACTCCGCCCTCTTTTATTTGATAAATTTTATTATTTCACTTCTCACTCAATTCAATATATTAAATTAGGAAAGGATATTCTTTAAAGATATGATTCGTACCCTTTTTTACTTTACAATCTAATTCCACAATATCATAATTTTTTGATTACTACTCTAAATCATATATACCCCATATTGATTGTATTTATTCTGTTCCAAAATAGGTTATACAAGATGCCCGTCCATTGCGTTGGTATCAAAAAAAAAGCATATTTTGAAAAATAGTCAATGATGACCCTCCATGGATTCCCCTATATAAGCCGCGGCTAAAGTTGCAAAAATAAGAGCTTGAATACCACTTGTAAATAATCCAAGGAACATGACAGGTATAGGAACTACTGAAGGTACTAAAGAAACAAGAACAACAACTACTAATTCATCAGCCAATATATTACCAAAAAGTCGAAAACTAAGTGATAAGGGTTTTGTGAAATCTTCTAGGATGTTAATTGGTAAAAGTATTGGAGTTGGTTGAATATATTTACCGAAATAACCCAATCCTTTTTTTGTAAGACCCGCATAGAAATATGCTACTGAGGTAGGTAAAGCTAAAGCAACAGTAGTATTTATATCATTCGTGGGTGCGGCCAACTCCCCATGAGGTAATTGTATAATTTTCCAAGGTAAAAGAGCCCCTGACCAGTTGGAAACAAAAATAAATAAGAACATAGTTCCAATAAAAGGAACCCAAGGACCATACTCTTCTCCAATTTGGGTTTTACTCAAATCTCGAATGAATTCAAGGACATATTCAAAAAAATTCTGACCGTCAGTCGGAATGGTTTGTGGATTGCGAACAGCTATAATAGCGGAACCTAATAAGATAGCAATTACGAACCAAGAAGTAATAAGTACTTGGGCATGGACTTGGAAACCCCCTATTTGCCAATAGAAATGTTGGCCTACTTCTACACCGGATATATCATATAACCCTTTTAATGTGTTGGTGGAACATGGTAGAACATTCATATTGCCCTCTGACAGAAATAGAACTTAAAAAGGAATTATTTTGATTCAACCCTCTCTTTATCGATTTACCTACTTGAATTTCTTTTTTTTAGATACCGAGTAATTACAAAATATACGCAGCAATTTGGATCTCTTTTTCAATATTCAGGATATAGTTAAAGTAACCGATTCCATAAATTTATGGAATTCACGAAGTAATTGACTTATCTTATTATTAATCAACGATTTCTTATATAGCTAGAACGACCCTCACAAATTGCGGATACTAGTTTAGTAAGAATTAATCGGATTGAAGCTATCGCGTCATCATTGGCTGGAATCGAAATATCTGCAAGATCCGGGTCACAATTTGTATCGATTAAACAAATTGTTGGAATTCCCAAAGTAATACACTCTCGAAGAGCCGTATATTCTTCTTGCTGATCAACGATGATTACAATATCGGGCAGCCCCGTCATATATTTAATGCCGCCTAGATATGTTTGCAAGTGAGATAATTGTCTCTTGAGCATTGCTGAATCTCGTTTCGTAAGATGGTTGAGTCTTCCCATCTTTTGCTCTGCTCTCAAGTCCCTGAACTTATGAAGTCTTGTTTCTGTAGTGGACCAATTCGTTGACATACCACCGAGCCATTTTTTATTAACATAATGACACCGAGCCCTTATTGCAGCCGATGCTACTGAATCAGCTGCTTTATTTTTTGTACCAACGATTAAAAATTGTTTTCCTCGACTTGCTGCATCAAAAACTAAATCACAAGCTTCTGATAAAAAACGAGCAGTTCTAGTAAGATTTATAATATGAATACCTTTACGCTTTGCAGAGATATAAGGTGCCATTCTAGGATTCCACTTTCTAGTACCATGACCAAAATGAACTCCCGCTTCCATCATCTCTTCCAAATTTATATTCCAATACTTTCTTGTCATTTCTCCCCACATTTCCTCTTTTTTATACGAGGTACCTGATGAAATCCAAAATTGTTCCGATGGAACCTTTCTACCGGAGATTGAGCAGTAATGCACGGCCCAAGCTATTAATTCCTTCCTATTCGTTCTTTTTTTTATTAAAAAAAATTAACACATTACATTGTTTTTTTAACAACCAAAAGTCGGATAGTTATAATTAAATGAAACGGATGAATCCATTCTTAGGAATCAATCAGTAAACCTTGTAAATGATTGTTTTGTAAATAATTGTTCTGATGTATCGGGGAAATTCCTGGGGATGCAAGAATCAAACAATTCTTTGTGGTGGAATAAAATATCTCTCATGCCTCCCTTGAATAGATTCTTCTTTTCGATTTCCAAAGAAATATTGCTTAAACGGTGCACTAATCCCTTGAATCCAGTACCAACGGGTATCATACCCCCCAGAACAACATTCTCTTTCAGGCCTTTCAACCAATCAATACGACCTCGTAGAGCGG